GTAATAGCTATTGGTATTTATCCAGATTTCGTTTTCTCACTATCAGTTGACAAAGTCGAAGCTCTTCTATCTAATTATTTTTATCCATAGTTTTCGTGAGTAAACCAAAAAATCAAACATAAATCAATCATATGATTTTAAAAATTGTTTGTTGGACAATTAAAAATAAGTCCTTTTTCTTCTCTTAAGTTTGAGTAAAATAAATTGGAAGTCTATTATAATAACCAGGTATGTAATCCAGCGAGAACCCTTTGAATCAAATCAAGTAATGGAAATGATTCAAAGGGTTCTCGCTGGATTACACGAAGTTTTTTTATTATATACACTTATGTTGCCCTATGTTTATTTTGTATTTATCAAGTCCTCTCTTTAATTCAATTAGATGTTAAGGTAAATGAACCATAACTATGCAACCCTATTCCTAATAAATTAACCCCAAAATAGCATATCCAAATTATAAGAAAGCCCATCGAGGCTACAATTGCGGAATTTACACTTTCAAAATTTTTATTTGTTCGAGTATGTAAATAAATCGAAAATAGGGTCCACGTAATAAATGCCCAAGTCTCCTTTGGATCCCAATTCCAATATGATCCCCATGCTTCATTAGCCCATACTGCTCCCGAAAGAATACCTATGGTTAAAAAGATAAACCCTAGACTAATAATACGATAACTCCAAAGATCCAATTGTTGAATCAATTGAAACCTGTAATAATTCCTAGAAGAAAGAAAAGAGGTGTTTGGTAAAAGATTATTCTTTTCTCTCACATATTGAATCTCGCCCAGGGAAAACGACTCATTTACGAAATTATTGCTTTTACTAAAAATACTTATGAATTTTCGAAATGTAATGACTAGAAGAGCTAGTGATAATAATGATCCGCATAAAAGAGCTGCATAGCCCAATACCATCATACTTACGTGCATCATTAACCAATGGGATTGGAGAGCTGGTACTAATATTTCGGATTGATGCATTTCAGTTAAAAGACCCGAAGTAGCAAAACCTTGGGTAAAAATAGCACTTGGCGCGGTTATTGCCTTTAAATAGTTTTTATACTTTTTAAAATACGGAACCATATGAATAATGGAGAAACTCCATGAAAGAAAGATTAATGATTCATATAAATTACTTAATGGTAAATATCTCAAATAAATCCAACGAGTCATTAATAATCCTGTTATACAGAAAAAAGTAGTCATCATCCCCTTTTCTAACGAATCATATAGTCCTATGATTTCATCGACTAATAAGGTTATCAAATGAATTGTAATTACAATTGAAACGACTGAAAAGGATATATGAGTTAATATATGCTCTAAAGTTGAAAATATCATAAAAAAATTTAAATTAAAAAAGGAAGATTTCTCAATTTCAATTATAGGATAGGAATTGAAATCGGGAATTGAATTCAGTATAGGACTTACTCTTTTAGGAGATGTCATGCCGCCACTCGGACTCGAACCGAGATGCTCTAGCACTGCTTCCTAAGAGCAGCGTGTCTACCGATTTCACCATAGCGGCTTGTTCGAAATTATAATAACCTATTTTTATTCAATCGTCGAGATTGAAGTAGTCAATTCAATGCCATATGCAATATATATATTTATATATTTAATATTTAGGAAAGATTAAAATTGCTGAATAAAAACTTTTTATTAGAATTTTACCGTAACGCTTTCAATAATCCTTATTTTTATTGGTCTATTTTTTATTATAGTGTTATAGTCTTCGTTTTATTTAACTTAAAAATGGGATTTGAAAATACTTTATTATTTTATGCTCGAATAAAATCTAATAACTGGTGCAACTTGATAGTTATAACCTCAATTTATGGATTGAACTCAAAACGTTCTTTCTCATTTTTTAATTTTTTAATAATTCATTTCTTAATGATTTATTTTATGAATCTCAAAAAATGCATTTTTTCGATGACATAAAAATCCTATTTTTATGTATCACAATTTTGTTGATACATGCAGGGGATTGTAACTCTTTGCATAGCTTTGTATTAAATGTCAGTGTTTGTTTTAATTGTGTAGAGAATTTGTCTACCAAACAAATTAATTCAATATTGAATATTGGTAGGTTTTGGACTAGGCTAGGGGATATTATGTAATAAAAAATTTCAATTTCTAGCCTAAGTAAATCCTATTTTTAGTATAATCACTTAAAAAAAGGTTTTTCTTAATTGGCTTAAATGAAAAATAAATGAAAAATTAGGGGTATATCCTAATAAATTAGGGGTATATATCCTAATAATAAGTTATAGAAAGAATAGTTTAGAAAGTTATAAAACACATCTTAAACTTAATTAATTAGTTTCAACAACCTATTAGTTTTGACTACAAATTTTATATTATATATTTTATTTTCTTCTATATTATTTTAATAAATAGATTTATATATTTTAAATCTATTAAATATACTATAGTTATGCTTTTACAGTATAAAATAATATAAATAAAAGAGAAAGGTTTTTTATTATTGAATCGATGGGGATTCTTATTTTCCCCACCCTAAAAACAATAAAGCCTACTCAAAAGAAAGGTTAATCTTGTGCTTGCGTTTATTCTTTTTTCAAACAAAGAAGTATAGTATTATACTTTAAATTTAGTAGACACAAGAATCCTTTTTTTATTTTTATTATAAAAGCGAAACTAATTCAATTTAATATTGCTATTGATCGGGTCAAAACATTAGAGAATACCCAGTTTTCCTTTTATTTCTATTTAGATATTTTTTATTATCTATATATATATAGTATATATATATTTATATATATTAATACATTATATAATATAAGTTAATGAATATAATTATAATTTAATTAATTGTTATTAATTTTTTTATTAATTATTTTAAAATTAATTATTTATATAAATAAAGTATGTAAATATATAAATTAAGTATAAACGTAATAATTTGCATTCTAAAATTCTAAAAGTATTAATATTAATATTTAATTATTATTATTATAATAATTATAATATAATACAAATTTCAATTTTTAGAAATTTTTTAACTTATAAAATAAAATACAACTTATAAATAAAGAAATTCTAAAAAATTTCCAATTATAAACAAATTAGACTGACTGCCTTTCGAGCCAGAACAACTCAAATTATTCTTTAATTATTTATTTGTTGGATAAAAAAAACTTTTTGAATTCCTTGTAGAAAGAGATTTACCTAACGAAAAAGCTTTCAATGCTGCCCAATATCCTTTCTTTTTCCAAATATTTTTACGAATCCGCTTTTTTGAGATAGAAGTACGTTTTTTCGGAACTGCCATTAAAAATTATAATAAGTATTTAATTGCTATAGTTGGATGTCAAAGACATCTATTGTTCAAAATCAATTGTTCTTTATTTTTATTATTAATTATCTAATTATCTATTTATTTTCTAGATTGTACTCCCTTCATAAAAATATAAATATAGAAAATCGCGTAACTAAATACTAAATACATAGTACTGGGAACAAAATAATAAAAAAAAAATCATTTTTCTATTCCATACAATATCGAATAATTCATATTTATTTTATTGGTCCTCTTCTATCCTCATTCAAATCCATATCTATAAAATTTGCTATGCCGTATAAATCTAATTAATTAACGTTGATATGATAATCAAATAAAAACAAAAAAAAATACAAACAAAAAGACTATACCTCTCTTTATATCTCTGTTTTATATCTCTGTCTAGTTTCTTTTTTTTTGTCGTCCTACATTGATTTATACAGGTAATAAAAAGAGCAAAAATACAATACATAATAAAAAACATCCAAAGTTTTACTAAACCAAGCCCTAATTAATTAATATTTTTTTCTATTAATTAGAAAATTTAATTGGTCAAGCTCGCAAAAAGAGCAAGAGTATATCTAATTTTTATTTTAAAATGTGCAAGAGACTAGTACTTAATCTGTTATCTGTTAAAAACTAAAAACGCCAAGATAAATAATTTTCTAAAAGCTATTTTAGTAATTCCTCCTTTTTTTTTTTTATGTAAAGTCAAGTTTTGGATGTCATAGTTTGTAGATCAGAGCCTGTCCTAAAAATATAAAAGTATTTTATTACAATAATCTTACAATAAAAGACAATCAATCAGTTCCAAAATCAATTGGTTAATGATTTGAAATAACCCAAAAAAGAAATAACTTTTTGGGGATAAGTTATGGTTTTTTTTATGATTCAGATCAAATACTGCTTTTGGTGTAATTATTTGTCTTTGCTCTATCAATATATATAAATTAGTGTAATACGAAATAATAATGAAAATGGAAATTTTCATTTTTTGGATCTTCATCAAACTTTACTTAATAATAATTGAATTGTAATACAAAGTACTAGTTTTTTTTTTCAATGGTAATTTCTTCATATCATTTGACGAATTTTAACTTCTTTATTTTAAATATTTAAATTCAAATAGTTGAAAAAGATTCAGAATAATTATAAAATTCGATATTTTGTTTATTTGAATTTTTTATTTTATTAACTGACCCCTTTCATTTCAAAAGAAATAAGAGCCGGTAAATCAGAACCAATTAATAATTAATTAAGATAAAAATAAAAAGACTTTTTTATTTATTTTTATGGAATATATATATCAATATTTCTGGATTATAACTTTCATCTCACTTCCTGTTCCTATATTAATAGGAGTAGGACTTCTACTTTTTCCAACGGCAACAAAAAGTCTTCGCCGTATGTGGGTTTTTCCAAGTGTTTTATTGTTAAGTATAATTATGCTTTTTTCAACCTATCTAGCTATTCAACAAGTAAATAACCCTTCTATATATCTATCTATATGGTCTTGGACTATAAATAATGACTTTTCTTTAGAATTTGGCTATTTAGTTGACCCACTTACTTCTATTATGTTAATATTAATTACTACTGTTGGAATTTTGGTTCTTATTTATAGTGACAATTATATGTCTCATGATCAGGGATATTTGAGATTTTTTGCCTATATGAGTTTTTTCAATACTTCA